TCTCCTATAAAGAAACTAAGAAAACCAACTCCATTTGTAATTCCATCAATTACTCGACGATCAAAACAATGAGTTACTTTAGACAATTCTCTAATGCCCCCGGTTAAGACTGTTTTATAAAAAGAATCTATATAAGCGCGATTATCTGACCAACTATAAATGCCATTTAGCATTTTCTGCCAAAGGGGGCCCCGAGCACCTCTTTTAACAACTGAATTAATTAAATCCAAATTTAGTAAGGAGGAATAGGGGGATTTATATAAAAAAGACGCTATAAATATTCCTAAATAACCGATGCTCACTGAAACAGTTGCATCTTTGAAAAATTCAGACCAATCCGTCAAATTTGTAGACGTTTTATGCAAAAGATTTATCGACGGAGTTACCCATTTAGATAATATATCACCCCCTTGATTGAAAGGAATTCTTATAAACCCAATGAACAGAGTAAATAGGCTCAATACAAGGAGAGGAAATAACATATTATTGTCTGATTCGAAAGGATAGGAATCAAGTTTTTTATTCTCAAAAAGCGGACTAGTAATATATGGTTGTGTTATATTTATATCATTATCAGCAATTCGATATATTTTTTTTGAAAAAAAGGAAAAACTTTTATCATCAGTCATTGCCAATAAACGACCATTTTTATTAATTCTTTTTGAAACCGTCCTACCCCATAGAGATATTGAATAGAGAGGTAGTTTTTGTTTGCCACTATAATTTTGAAAATAAACATTTAAATGTCCCTCAAAAGTAAGTAAATATATCCGGAACATATAAAATGCGGTTAATCCGGCGGTAACCCAGGCTATTATTGCGAAAATGGGCGAATACAACCTAGTATCATTAAGAATTTCATCTTTGGACCAAAAACAAGCCAAAGGTGGAATACCACAAAGAGAGAGTGTACCTAATAAAAAAGAATTTTTGGTAATTGGTACATGTTTTCTTAAACCTCCCATAAGAATCATATTCTGACTTTTATAGGGAGAATAGCCAACAATCCCTTCCATTGAATGAATAACGGATCCGGATCCTAAGAATAATAATGCTTTGGAATAGGCATGAGTAATCAAATGAAACAAAGCACTTTGATAAGACCCCATACCAAGAGCTAACATCATATAACCCAATTGCGACATTGTAGAATAGGCTAACCCTCTCTTAATATCTTTTTGAGCAAGAGCTAAGGTAGCTCCTAATAAAACAGTTATTATTGCTATCAACGAGATTAAATCCATTATGGAAGGTATAACTATGAAAAGGGGAAGAAGCCGAGCTACAAGAAAAATTCCTGCCGCGACCATAGTAGCGGCGTGTATAAGAGCGGAAATCGGAGTAGGCCCTTCCATAGCATCGGCCAACCATACATGAAGGGGAAATTGTGCAGATTTAGCAACGGCACCAGCAAATAACAGAACAGCACACAAAGTGCCAAATAAAAGATTGACCTGGTTATTAGAAATTAAGTCATTGAATATTTCGAATAAATCCTCAAATTCGAAACTACCCGTTATCCAATAAAAACCTAAAATTCCTAATAATAAACCAAAATCCCCTACACGATTTGTTACAAAAGCTTTTTGGCAAGCATTTGCTGCTTGAGGTCGTGTGAACCAAAATCCTATTAATAAATAGGAACTCATTCCAACCAATTCCCAAAAAATATAAATTTGTACCAAATTCGAACTAGTAACTAATCCTAACATAGAACCACTGAAAAAACTCATATAAGCAAAAAATCTCAAATATCCTTGATCATGAGCCATATAATTATCACTATAAATAAGAACCAAAATTCCAACGGTAGTTATTAACATTGACATAATAGAAGTAAGTGGATCTATCAAATAGCCGAATTCTAAAGAAAAATCATTAGTAATGATCCAAGACCAGACATATTGATAGCTAGAATTGCTATTTATTTGCTGAATAGACAGATCCATTGAAAAAAGCATGACTATACTTAACAATAAAACACTATAAAAAGCCCAAATGCGGCGAAAATATTTTGTTGCCGTCGGCAAAATAAGAAGTCCCACCCCTAGTAATATAGGAACGGGAAGTGGGATGAAGGGTATGAGCCACCCGTATTGATATGTCTGTTGCATAAAAAGCTTTTTGAATTCTGAATTTACTAATTTATTGTTTCTGATTAACTGGATCTTACCTGTTTGAAAGGAGTCAAAAAAAGTAAAGCTATGAACTAAGTTAAAGTTAAACTAACTTAAATAGAAATTTAGAAGCCTTTCCTCTTACCTCTTATTTTACTTATTCTTATTCGTAACTTTCTTTATCTTTTTTTTTTTATTATAATTTTTTTTTATAAATACTTCAAATATTCAATTCAAATCAAGAAGTTGGATTTGGTCAAATAGTATAAATGATATAAAATTAAAACGTAGCAATTCATTATTTTTTGCAATTTTCAAATTAAACCTACCCCCGTTTGACCGGTTAATAAAAAAGAAAATGAAAGTTGAATTATTTTTCTATTATTATTAATATTTAATTTGATTCCTATGGTGCAACAGATATCTACAGGTATCGACTTCAATGAGAAAGAATATAAAATTCAATGAGAAAGAATATAAAATTCAATGAGAAAGAATATAAAATAAAGATCGTAATCAATCGAATGAATAAAAAAAATTTACAGTGATTCTATGGAAAAAAAATAGCATATCTTCGTATTTCTCCATTTAGCTATTTCTAGTATTTAGAGTACACGAAATCCTTTTTTTTTTTTAATGTGATTTTCATATATCTCCCCCCTCCCTAGCTTTCTTTTTTTCCGAAAAGAGTATTAATAATACTAAATAGAATAAAAAAAAAGCAAAAGAAGGATTTGGTTTCAACAATAGATGTCTTTCACATCCAACTAAAACAATAAGTAATCCATTTTTATCTTAAATGGCAGTTCCAAAAAAACGTATTTCTACATCAAAAAAGCGTATTCGGAAAAATCTTTGGAAAAGGAAGGGATATTGGACAGCATTAAAAGCTTTTGCGTTAGGGAAATCTCTTTCTACAGGAAATTCAAAAAGTTTTTTTGTGCAACAAAAAAATTAACAAATGAAGTATTTAAGTAATAAGTAATAGTAATCAAAATTCAATAATCCGAATCAACTCGAAAAAAGAAATTGACCCCCATTTCCTATTTGCTACAAAATTTAAAATTTCCTATACTTTTTACTTTACCTATTGAGTTAAACTAATCAATATGAAATAGCAATAAGGGCCCTCTTTTATTTTTCTATTTTCTTTTATTTTTATATTTAAAAAAATATTTAGCTTTTTACTGAATACTGAATTCTATCAAAATTCCTTGTTTTGTTTGACAAACACATAAATACAAGATAAAAGGGGTTTTTCTTCTTTTTTTTTTTAGTAGATTTTCTCATTTACAAGATGGGGGGGGGCCTTTCCCCATCGAACTATTTATTTGTTTATTTGTTAGAGTTAGAATAAAAAATTGTATTTTTATCCCCTTTTTTATAGATAGAAAAAAGGAGATAATTTTTTAATTTGAATTTCATTTTTAGTGAGAGTAATAGATTGAATTTAACTTTAGTTAACCTTTTTTATATATTTCAGTTAACCTTTTTTATATATTTCTCTGAAGTACTATATAAAATAAAAATAAAAAATAAAAATAGAATATAGATAAAATATAGAATTTTCTAATTTTATAGAAAATAGTATAGAATAAAAATATAGCAGAGAAGATAAATTTCTTAAATAAAAAAAAAATGAGAAAAAGTTCATTAAAAAAGGAAACAAAAAAAATTGAGGTATTTTTGAGGTAGAAGTTACAAGAGTTCAATTCTAAAAGAACAAAAAATACACGAAAAACCCCAAGAGGCTAAGACCCTTAACAAAAATAACGAACTTTCCACCCCCTCTTTTTTTCTGAAAAAAAAATATTGCACTGAATTGGCTTCTTCAATCTCGACAATTGTTTATTTATAAGCTATTATAAGTTCAAGCCAAGCCGCTATGGTGAAATTGGTAGACACGCTGCTCTTAGGAAGCAGTGCTAGAGCATCTCGGTTCGAGTCCGAGTAGCGGCATGTCATCTTCTAAAAAGGAGAAATAGATCCTATAATGAATTCAACTCCCAATTTCCATTTAAGATACTTTTCTTTTTTTTATGATATTTTCAACCTTAGAACATATATTAACTCATATTTCCCTTTCTATTGTTTCAATCGTAATTACAATTCGTTTAATAACCCTTTTTTGCGTAGATGAAATCGTACAACTGTATGATTCATCTGAAAAGGGGATGATTGTTTGTTTTTCCTGTATAACAGGATTATTAGTTACACGTTGGATTTATTCGGGTCATTTTCCACTAAGTGATTTATATGAATCATTAATATTCCTTTCGTGGTGTTTCTCCCTTATTCATATAGTTCCCTATTTAAAAAAAAATACAAATTTATTAAGCACAATAACCGGTTCAAGTGCTATTTTTAGCCAGGGCTTCGCTACTTCCGGACTGTTAACTCAAATACACCAATCTTCAATATTAGTCCCCGCTCTTCAATCTGAATGGTTATTAATGCACGTAACTATGATGATATTGGGCTATGCATCCCTTTTATGTGGATCATTATTATCAGTAGCACTTGTAGTCATTACATTTCGAAAAAACAGAAAGATTCTTGGTAAAAGTATTCTTTTGGTTAAAGAGTCGGTTTTCGTTGATGAAATTGAATACATGAATAAAAGAAGCAATCTTTTACAAACTACTTCTTTTTTTTCAGGTAAGAATTATTACAGGTCTCAATTAATCCAACAATTGGATTATTGGAGTTATCGGATTATTAGTCTAGGATTTTTATTTTTAACCATAGGGATTTTGTCAGGAGCAGTGTGGGCTAACGAAGCTTGGGGATCCTATTGGAATTGGGACCCAAAAGAAACTTGGGCATTTATTACTTGGATCGTATTCGTGATTTATTTACATATTCGAACAAATATAAACCTCCAAGGTGAAAATTCGGCAATTGTAGCGTCTATAGGCTTTTTTATAATTTGGATATGCTATTTTGGGGTTAATCTATTAGGACTAGGACTACATAGTTATGGTTCGTTTACATTAACATCTAATTGAATTCACGAAAGTATCTTAAGAACACAACACATTCACATTACAGTACATATAAAAATAAAAAATTTTACGTGAATGGGGCACGACCCCATGCGAAGAATATATATTCTTCGCAGGGGTCGTGCCCATATGGGGTCCAATTTCTTTTTTTTTTAGCTATAAATTTTAGTAATTTGCGAGAAGGAAACGTTCTATTTTTTCATTCTATATTGTAAATTAAAAATCATGAATAGAAAAAAACTATTTAGAAAAAGAATTAGATAGTATAACTTCAACCTTGTCAACCGATAGTGAAAGAACGAAATCGGGGTAAATACCAATACCCAGTACAGGTAAAAAGAGGGAAATCGAAAGAAATAACTCTCGCGGTCCAGAATCAAAAAAATAAGAGTTTGGGACGTTAAAAAGCTTATATCCATAAAACATCTGACGTGACATAGATAATGAATAAATAGGGGTTAATATGATTCCAATTGCCATTACAAAAATAATTAGTATTTTTGGCATTAAAAAAAATTTGTGACTAGTAATTATTCCAAAAAATACTATCAATTCAGCAACAAAGCCACTCATACCGGGTAATGCAAGGGAAGCCATTGCAAAGCTACTAAACATGGTGAATATTCTTGGCATTGTGATAGCTATTCCACCCATTTCGTCAAGATAAAGAAGGCGTGTTCTATCATAAGTTGTCCCTGCCAAGAAAAAAAGTGCAGCACCAATAAATCCATGAGAGATTATTTGTAAAAGAGCTCCGTTGAGTCCTGTATCAGTTATAGACCCAATTCCGATAATTAGGAAACCCATATGAGATATAGAAGAATAGGCTATTCTTCTTTTTAAATTCCGTTGGCCAAGAGATGTTGAAGCTGCATAAAGTATTTGGATTGTGCCTACTATCACTAACCAAGGGGAAAATAGATAATGGGCATGAGGTAATAATTCTATATTGATGCGAGCCAGTCCATACGCTCCCATTTTTAATAAGATTCCAGCTAGAAGCATACAAGTACTGTAATGTGCTTCTCCGTGGGTATCAGGTAACCACGTATGTAGAGGTATAATCGGCGATTTGACAGCAAAAGCAATAAAAAACCCAATATAAAATAGTATTTCTAAGACCAAAGGATACGACTGATTTGCTGATGTTTCAAAACTTAATGTTGGTTGATTAGAACCATATAAACCTATACCCAGAACTCCCATTAGGAGAAAAATGGAGCCCCCTGCTGTGTACAAAATAAATTTAGTAGCCGCGTACAGACGTTTCTTTCCCCCCCACATGGATAGAAGTAGATAAACGGGAATTAATTCTAACTCCCACATGATAAAAAAAAGGAAAAGGTTGCGAGAAGAAAATAATCCTATTTGACCACTGTACATTGCCAACATCAGGAAATTAAATAATCGAGAATCTCGAGTAACAGGCCAAGCTGATAAAGTAGCTAAGGTGGTGATGAATCCCGTTAGTAAAATGGGTCCTATAGAAAGTCCATCTATTCCCAATCTCCAATGGAAATCAAAAAGGCGGATCCATTTATAATCCTCCAATAGTTGGATTAACGGATCGTCCGGTTGGAAATGATAACAGAATGTATACACCGTTAGAAGGAGTTCTAAAATACATATACATATCGTATACCACCGAACGACCCTATTTCCCCTATGGGGGAGAAAGAAAATTAAAGAACCTGCAGATATTGGCAAAACTACAATTATTGTTAACCAAGGAAAAAAATTCGTGGTAAAGACAAGATGCGCTTAGACCAGAAAGACAGGGGCTCAAAAATAAAAATATCTTGAGCACCGGTCTTGTCGGTAAAAAAAAAATAAAATAAAATGGATTCAAGTAGAGTTTAATGGACCGTATCAATAAGCTAGACCCATACTGCGAGTTGTTTCAGCCCCTAAATAAACCCGAACACTCAAGAAATCCGTTGGACAGGCAGATTCGCATCTTTTACAACCAACGCAGTCTTCCGTTCTTGGAGCCGAAGCAATTTGTTTAGCTTTACATCCGTCCCAAGGTATCATTTCTAATACATCGGTGGGGCAGGCTCGGACACATTGAGTACATCCTATACATGTATCATAAATCTTTACTGAATGTGACATCGGATCTATACATTTTTAAACGTCATAAATTTTCGACCTAGTAAGCAAATTCTATAGTTAGATACCAGGTAAATCAATAAGTTCTCAGAATTTTTCTAATCAATTTACTTCTGAACTGCTTTATTATCAAAGAAAGGGCCAAAATACTTAGATTTCTTATGTTTCTGTTTCTTTTGCAGAGAAGATTATACCTTAAATTAAAATTTCTTTAAGAATATTTGAATTCTTATGATTAATCCTACTTATTCAACAAATTCGATTGGTTAATACGAGTTGATTTTCGATTACGATAAATTGACGAAACAATAGCCGGCCCAATGGCTGCTTCAGCGGCTGCAATGGCTATAACAAAAATTGAGAAAATATCTCCCCTTAATTGACGATTATCAAAAAAATCAGAAAATGTTACAAAATTTATATTAACTGCATTCAATATAAGTTCAAGACACATAAGGGCTCTAACCATATTTCGACTTGTGATCAATCCATAGATACCCGTAGAAAATAAATAAGCACTCAAAACAAGTACATGTTCGAGCATCATTAAACAACTCCTTAGCAATCTCATTAATTTCAATCTAAAAAACAATTCAATCGAATTTGATTGAATTTTATTTGATTGAATCACATATAACAAGCATGGAATATTTTAACTGCTGAGTTTTTATTGACGAGCTACAGCAATTGCACCGATTAAAGAAACTAAAAGAATTATGGAAATGAGTTCAAATGGAAGAAAAAAATCCGTTGATAAATGAATTCCAATTTGTTGACTATTGCTTATCAAATCTTGTTCTAGAACCTGGTTTGATCTTGTAGTCCAAATAATCCCGTACCATGACGTATCTGGAATAGTAGTAATTAGTGAAATAAAAAGACTTGTACAAACCACTAAAGTAACTCCATCCCCAACAGTCCAAAGGCGAGAATCTTTGTAATATTCTGAATCACTCATGAACATCACAGCAAAAAGAATTAAAACATTTACAGCTCCTACGTAAATAAGTAGCTGCGCGGCAGCTACAAAATAAGAACTCAATAGAATATAGAATAAGGATATACAAACAAGAACCAATCCTAACGAAAAGGCCGAATAAATTGGATTCGTAAGTAATACTACTCCTAGACCTCCTAAGATCAGACCCGATCCCAGAAAGACTAAAAGAAAATCATGCATTGGCCCGGGTAAATCCATAAAAAAAAAAAATCGAAATATTTCATGATTTTATTGACCTGACCAGGAAAAAAGAAGTAACTCCATTTTTTTATGTTTATGATACTTCCTAACTTAAACGTAATTAAATAAAAAAAAACTGAACAGATGCGGGCGAGTTGATGTATATAGTGTTATTAGCCCTAATCATTCAATATCTAATTTTTTTTTTGAAAATATAAATATAAATATATATAAAATATATATATATTACTCTAATATAAAAAATATAAAATCTAAATTTAACATTTAGATATAGAAATACAATTTGTATAAAAATGAAATGACAAGTTTAAACAACTTTTGAAAAGCCTTATTCTTAGAGATCCACCCTAAACCTTAATTTCATTTATTTATATTTCAAATTATTGAAAATTCATTTTAATATTAATAATATATATTATTATTGATTAAACATTAAATAATGACTTTTAATTTGAATTGAGAGGTTTCATTTTATATTTGATTATTTGATTTATAGTGGAGGCGAATTCGAAATTGTGCGAATTGTGTAATCATCAATTACTGACGTTGGTAACCGACCCAAAGAAATTTGATTATAATTTAATTCGTGACGATCATAACTTGAAAGTTCATATTCTTCAGTCATTGATAAACAATTTGTTGGACAATACTCAACGCAATTACCACAAAATATACAGATTCCAAAATCAATACTGTAATTAAACAACCGTTTCTTTCGAATATCACTTTCCAATTTCCAATCTACAACAGGTAGATCTATAGGACATACACGAACGCATACTTCACAAGCAATGCATTTATCAAATTCAAAGTGAATCCGACCCCGGAAACGTTCCGACATAATTAGTTTTTCGTAGGGATATTGAATAGTTATAGGTAAACGATTCACGTGAGACAGGGTAATTGCGAAACCTTGACCGATGTATCTGGCAGCTCGTAGTGTTTGTTGACCATAATTTGTGAATTCAGTTAGCATAGGGAACATATCATGAATGTGTATAAAGAATAAAATTGTAGACTTGTTTCTTTCTCTTGTTGGAAATAAGTGGTAAATCTAGAATATTGCAATTGTTTACAGTGAAAAAAGTTGAAATGAAGTTGTTAATAATAGATTACCTAGAGAAACAGGTAAAAGAAATTTCCATCCAAGATTTAAAAGTTGGTCTATTCGCAACCTTGGTAAAGTCCATCTTGTTGCAATAGGAATGAACAAGAACAAATAAGTTTTAGCTAATGTAATAAAGATACTGATTATTGTTCCAAAAACTTTACCTACTTTAGTTATATTTATGTCCAAAATTTTAGGGACAAATAGATATGGAATAGAAAGATTCCAACCTCCTAAGTAAAGAACTGTTATAAATAATGAAGAAACTAGCAGATTCAGGTATGAAGCAACGTAAAATAAACCAAATTTGATACCTGAATATTCAGTTTGATAACCTGCTACTAATTCTTCCTCTGCTTCTGGTAAATCAAAGGGTAATCTCTCACACTCAGCTAGAGAAGAAATTATAAAAATGAGAAACCCTATAGGTTGACGCCACAAATTCCACCCGAAAAAGCCATATTTTGACTGCGCTTCAACTATATCAACTGTACTTGAACTGTTAGATAATCATAGTCGATTAGAACATCCCTGTTCTTACCACTATTACAGAACCATACGTGAGATTTTCACCTCATATGGCTCCTCAAGGGTCACAAATAAATCTAAGGACATTGGACATTAAATTATTATTTATCTTTATCCGGATATTTTTTTTGTAGGATAGAGTCAAAACTTATGTCAAGTTCCCCAAATTAGACCAACGGAATTCTGTTTGCTATATTTTTTATTTAAAATATATATTAAAAAAAGGTGCTTCTGAATTAATCTCATCTTTTCATTTTAGGAATGTCATTTTTGTTTGTTAATCAATAACTTAATCCTTGAATAAAAACCTAACAGAATCCTATAAGTATTTCAAGCTATTGTTTTTGTTCAATTACGAAAAATAATTAGGTATTCCAGTAAAATTTATGAATCATGTCAAGAGTTCTCTCTTTCTAACTAATGAAAAGATCGAAGAAAAGGACTTATTTTATTATTTTCTTCTATTTCCTTTTTTTTTTTTTCGTTCCTATTCTCCTTTCTCATAAAAGGAATTTTACTCAAAATAAAAGATTACTTCGTTCTTGATAGTTATTTACTTAATCGGTGGATAGGAGCATACTCTAGGTCGGAATCGTGGGTAGTACTTCTTGATCATTTCTACTAACTTAAAGTCCCAATTCGAATTCCATTTATGTGCAGAAATACCCTCTTAAAAAATTTAGAGAATATCCATTACTAATCCTTTGTGTATTTTGGTCTTTCTAAACATCCACTCAATTTTGTTCAACCTCCCGTTTAAACCCGCTTCAAGTGGTTATAACTAAGCAAAACCAATCTTGGGACAAACGGGCCTCTACTGCTTTTTAATTAATAATCCATTCTTGTACATAGGAAATGAGACTTAACTTTTTACTGCAAATTTGCAAGCCGTTTTTTTCACTCATATAACTATCTGCTTGAGTTAATTAACCAAAATGATGCCTAAAAAAGATGAAAAAGATTATTTCACCTTAACCCTCTTCTCAGAAATTAGAAAGAAAAGAACTAGGCCCTTTTTTCTATTTCAGCTAATTAGAGATACCGAATCACACGTAGAGATATTGATAATACACATAAAGTTAATGGTATTTCATAACTAATTGATTGAGCAGCAGCGCGTAAACCACCTAAAAAGGAATATTTATTATTTGATCCATATCCCGACATAAGAAGTCCAACAGGAGCAATACTTGAAATAGCGATCCATAAAAAAACCCCAATACCAAGATCGGCTAAAATAAGGCGGTATCCAAAAGGAATTACTGAATAACTTAGTAAAATCGATATCACTGCGACGGATGGGCCGATACTAAATAACCGAGCATCCCCTTTAGATGGAAGAAGGTTCTCTTTGAAAAGTAGTTTTGTACCATCTGCTAGAGCTTGCAGAATTCCTAAAGGCCCGGCGTATTCCGGGCCAATACGTTGTTGTATCCCTGCAGATATTTCTCTTTCTAACCAAACAATTACGAGTACACCTATTGTGATTCCTAATACAAGAGTCACAATCGGGACAAGTAGCCAAAAAAGCCCATATAAGGATTCTAATCCGGCAAATGAATTGATAGCTTGTATTTCGGTTGTATCCATTATCATTTTTAACGATCAACCTCTCCCATAATGATATCTATGCTACCTAATATCGTCATAATATCAGCCAATTTCATTCTTTTAACTAACTGAGGAAGAATTTGCAAATTGATAAAACCCGGCGGGCGGATTTTCCATCTCCAAGGAAAAACATTCAGATCTCCGATCAAAAAAATTCCCAATTCCCCCTTTGGAGCTTCAACTCTCACATAAAGTTCTTGTTTCGCCAATTCAAAGGTTGGAGAAGGTTTTTTACTAATAAATCGATATTCAAAATCATTCCATTCGGAATCTTTTATTCTATCAAAACGTCGTATTTCTAAATTCTCGTAGGGCCCTCCTGGAATTCCTTCCAGAGCCTGCTGTATTATTTTGATGGATTCTGCCATTTCACCGATTCGTACTAAATAACGAGCTAACGAATCTCCTTCTTTTTGCCATTGAACTTCCCAATCAAATTCATCGTAACACTCATAATGATCAACTTTACGAAGATCCCATTGGATTCCGGACGCCCGTAGCATTGGGCCCGATAAACCCCAATTTAGTGCTTCTTCTCCGCGAATAACGCCCACGCCTTCAACCCGTTCTAAAAAAATAGGATTCCGTGTAATAAGCTTTTTATATTCAGCAACCCCCGTTAAAAAGTAATTACAAAAATCCAAACATTTATCTATCCAGCCATACGGTAGATCAGCAGCTAGTCCTCCGATACGAAAATAATTATGCATCATTCGCATACCAGTAGCTGCTTCGAATAAGTCATATATCAATTCCCTTTCTCGAAAAATATAGAAGAATGGAGTCTGTGCACCAATATCTGCCATAAAAGGACCAAGCCATAACAAATGGGAAGCTATACGACTCAACTCCAACATAATGACTCTTATATAACTAGCTCTTTTAGGTACTTGAATATTTCCTAATAGTTCGGGCCCATTTACAGTGATTGCTTCCGTGAACATAGTAGCTAAATAATCCCAACGCGTTACATAGGGCAAATATTGAATAATTGTTCGATTTTCCGCAATTTTCTCCATCCCCCTGTGTAAATAGCCTAATATAGGCTCACAGTCAATAACATCTTCACCATCTAGAGTAACGATGAGTCGAAGAACACCATGCATTGATGGGTGGTGAGGCCCCATATTGACTATCATAAGGTCTTTTCTTGTAGCCGGTACAGTCATAAGTTTTTTACCCCATTCATTTTTTCATGAATTGCTGAAAGTGAAAAGAAGTTTATCCAAATACAAAAAAAAGGAAAGAGTACTTAAAATGATTCTTTCAATTAACGAATTTTTGTTTTTGCCTCTCGAATACCCAATTGACCAATTAATTCTTTATAACGTACTCTATTTTTTTTTTCCAAATAAGCCAGGAGCCGCTGACGTTTGCCTAAAATTTTTCGCAAACCTCTCTGGGATAAATAGTCTTTTTTGTGCACTTCCAAATGTGAAGTAAGTCTCCGTATCTTATTGGTAAAACGGAATACTTGAAATTCAACCGACCCCCTTCTTTCTTTTTCAGAAATAACCGAAATGAATGCACTTTTTACCATAAAAGATTTTACCTCTTACACTTTTACAGATATGTATTTTACCGATGAGTAATAATAATGCTAGTCATTTTAATGTGTTATATAGAATAATTTGAATTTATTTATGAACTCCGAATTTTATCAACTCATATTAATCCACCCAGGTTTCAATTTAATGTATTCTGAAAAAACAAAGAAAGAAAGGGTTCATTCTTGCATGGTATAATTTAGACCTAAAATGAAGAAGATTCTGTTAATTGATTTGTAGGCCTAATTGATACCTCAGCGGTTTAGTCTTCGTGTTTTATATTAGAATGGGGCATGGAAGGTGGGGCGTGTCAACCTCTTTACTTTCATATACTCTGTAGGGTATAGCATATATAGGAAAAATGGATTATCAACGACTTTTCAACCGCGGATACATCCGTAGCCTTAACATACTGAAACGACTGCCGTTATTTGTATCAAACCAATAGCGATTCATACAAGCTAAATCTTCTAATCGATAATTAGGCCAAAGAAAAAATTTTAATTTAATTAATTCATTCTTATCTTTATTAAGATTAAGATGGTTCTCTTTATCCAAATCCAAAGATTGACTGCAGTTGTTCTCAGTCAAAAATGTTGGATTTGGGGTCCCAGTCTTTGAATTCAAAGACATTAGAATTCTCAATTCTCTACGACGTCTATGCGATAAAATGGTTTCGGGAACAAGCAAATCAAAATCATTCTTACCACCATAGGGTGGTTTTCTAGATCCGTAATTAATTTCTTGCCTAATCTTATCAACCAACGAAATAATTAAGGTTTCACACATAATCAAATTTGCATCTTTTACAGGCGGCAGGTCTCGGATTTCGAAACGCAAGATCCCCTCTTTTCTCAGTTCTGGAAATCTTACTTTACGACGCGGTATTGCCGCCAAATTTAATTGGCCTCTTCCTATCGAGGATAGAACAAGCTTTCGTAGATTTTTTCGTTTAAGCAGGAAACAATATATGGTTAGATTATTTTCCCCTTTTTCCAGCCAACTATGCTTCGCCAGCATTTGACAAATTAAATAACTTTTTATCTTTCGCTCTATAGCTTTTGATAGTTTAGTTTTCTTTATCTTCCTTACCATTCGGGGAGGTTTTGTAATATCTTTTGCGTCCTTTGTTGAAGGAACAGATTTTACATTCCCTTGTTTTTGTACATTTGATGTAGGATCCTTTTTGCTTTTGACCGATTCGTTTTCTTTTTTATCTTTTTGGTCTTTTTTATCTTTTTGGTCTTTTTTATTTTTATTATTTATTTTTTTATTTGAAACGGATTTCCCTTTTTGTTTTTGCTTTCCTTTGATGGGTTTCTTTTCACTATTTTCAATAAGACCTTTTTCATTTAGATTCAAATTTAACATAAGGTTGTCAGTTGGTAGAATCCACCCTTGTGTTTGATATAGATTATAAGGTAGGACCAATTCGCGGAAGAACCAAAATCCCAAAACTGAGCAAGGACGCTTTTTTGGTTCTTTATTGCAATTTTTTTTTTTTCGGGGTTTTTGTAGATAGGGTTCGAACTCTGGTAAAAACGTAAGATAAACAAGTTCTTTTTTATCAAATTTTTTAATAATTTCATAATAGTTAGGGTCAATCCGAATATTTTCAGTATTAGCCACATCCATTTGCATGTAGGACTCCATTCTAAATTCGTAGCTGAAATCGTCACATATAGTTTTTCGAGGCAAATATTTTCTATCGGGATTTATTTTTGCATCTCTAAAATTGAAATACTCAATATCCAAAAAATTTTCAGTCGGGATACTTCTCCATATCAATATATCAGACATATTATATTTATGCGTGTTGGATTTATAAAAAATATCTTTGTTTTTTTTTAATTGGACTTGCGAGCTTGATTTAGAAATAGATGAGTCCCTCTTATTTTCATAGTTCAAATTAATAAATTTATATGCTAAAAGATCATATCTAGAAATTTTTTGAAACTTCCTTTCTTGATAAGAATCCCGCTTGTAATTTTTATGACGTCTATTTCTGACCTTTTCGAGTATGAATTTATACCATTTACTACGAGATGGTCCCATTAACAACCAGTTTTTCCATTCATTCATTTCAGAATTCGGGAGTTTCTTATGACTTAATTTAGAATGAAGTATTCCTTGTGTTTCAAAGTAATCTTTTATTTCATCCTTAATAAAAAAAGACATTCCGTCATATTGAAAAAAAGATCGTAATTTGTTACTAACTCGGCTTTGTGATAATTTATAAAATACATATGCTTGTGAGAAATAGGATAAGTCACAAACACTATCTAAATTTTTAGTATTTCTAAAATTATTAATTTGTTTTTTTAGAGTTGAAATAAAATTAATTCTATTTTTAAAGTTAATTATAGTTTGATTTTCTCTATTAAGCCTTTCTTGATTTGTTTCATTAATGGGCTTATCCGCCATTTTTTTTATTAATTCAAGAAAAAATTGTATATTGAGTCTCGAAATATTAATAATAGATAAAAAAATATACATGGATATTTTTTCAAGGAAAATTTTTAGAAAACAATCTAATTGAGAGATTAATCGAACATTTCTTCTTTTTAATATTTTCCAAATATTTGTTATCGATTCAAATCTTTTAGCAAAATACCCTTTTTCGGTAGGATTTATATATGCGGTTATTTTTTGTTTTTCTTTTGTAATTCTTTCTATTTGATTTTGAATTGCGCTTGTTCTACCTGTTAGATCCTTCTTTTTTAGTAGTGAAGGATTTTTCCAATTTTGAGATTCAAATAGACTAATTGATTCATCAATTATTTGATTGATGATTCTAGAATCTTTTTCATTTTTAATTTCATTCGATTCTAATACTTTTCCTTTTATTAAGCTAAAAATTGGTTTTAATTTTTCTAGTATTAATTTTTCTAGTATTATTGCTAAAGATGACCTTTTCCATGTTTCAATTTTGTTTTCTAGTTCCTTAAAAATGCGTTCAAAATTTGCTAAAAAAAACCTTTCCCATTTTTCACTTTTTTTTTCTAGTTCCTCAAAAATGGGGTCAAAAAAAGAATTTCCTTTTTTAATTCTGGGAGAACCAAACGGAAGGTCAGTTTCCTCCCCAAAAAAAGTTAAAAAGCAAAAATCCTCCTTTTTTCTTAAATTTTGATCATTTATATCAGAGGGTCCTGGTTTAGATTCGTGCCAAGGTTTCAGGGTGAAAGGAGAGAAGATTTTTATCTGCATACCGTCTTCCCACCACTCCTCTGGTAATTCCGTTTCCGAGAGTTGGACCGCATCATTGCTACATTTAACATGTATTTCTTTGTTCCATTCCTCTATATCCTGAACAAATTCAGGAAATTGAAATAATAATATACGCCCAATATTTTTTGCTATTATCAATGAAGGCAATATAATATATTTTCTAAGAAAAGAGTGAGTTATTAACACGCATCCCCTTATTAGGTGCCCACATGGCATATCCTCCCATAGCAGCAGCGCCCTCTCCCGCAATTCTTGCTCTTGTTCTTTTAGGTCTATATCCCGCACAATTTCGGATTCTATCATCCCCTTGCCCGTCCAATTTCTAAAAAAAACTTTTAAAGTTTTGTATCTCTCAAAAACTTTCCGTAGGTAGGGGAATCCTTTGATTCTATACACAAAAAGGGGAGAGTGTGCCTTTGCTTGAAGCAGTTGCCAACTTACAATTTTACGCCTTTGAGGACGCCTAGAATTTTTAATGACTTCCCGCCGAAAGTCCGATTCGGGTAAATAACGTATCACAGGATGTGATTGAAAACCCTCTTTTGATTTTATTTTGGTTTTCCCACTTTGACCAACAAATTCCTCTTCAATTACATTTTCATTTTTTTTTTCATTTTTCTTTTCATTTGCATTTTTCTTTTCATTTGTATTTTCATTTTTCTTTTCATGTTCATTTTTATTTACATTTTCATTTTTATTTACATTTTCGTTTTTATTTCCATTTTCCTTTCCATTTACATTTTCCTTTCCAGTTACATTTGCATTTTCATTTACATTTTCATTTTTCTTTTCATTTGCCTTTTTCTTTTCATTTTCGTCAGCAACGAAAAGCGTTTCAATTTTGAAAAATCTTGAGCGAAGTTCAAAGCCCTCCGTCTCCCTTTTCGGTTCCTGTTCCGATTCCAATTCCAATACGTATTGCGATTCCGGGTCCGGGTCTTCCTCGTCTTCCTCGTCTTCCTCGTCTTCCTCGTCGTCGTCATCGTAGTCGCTGACGTCGTCGGCATCTTCGTCGACCTTTTTTGCCTTGACGGTTTCATAGA